GATTTCTGCATATCCGCCCAAATCTATCGATAATATCAGAATCCGCAGAATCCGCCCAAGCCGGCTTACTAATAGGATGCCCCGATACGTTACAAAATTTTGCTTTAGCCAATGACCCAACCAAAGGAATTATTGGGACTATAGTGTCAAACTTATTAATAGCAATATCTATAATAAATGAATTTTCTAACAGTTGACTCCTTATCACAGAAGGCTTTAGCCGTACACTTGAAAGATGGCCCAGAAAATCAAGGGAATGCTTGGACAATTGGTTTATAGAAATCCTATCCGGTTGAGACCAGAAGTCAAAATTACATTGCCAGAAATTTACAAGGTAATACTTCCATTTTTTCATCAGAAGGGGAGTTCCCTTTGAAGCCAGAATAGATTTTCCTTGATATCTGACATAATGCATGAAAGGATCCTTGAACACCCAGAGGATGGTCTGAAAATCATTACGAAAAACTGCTAAAAATTTTTCTATTTTTCGATAAAAATATGTTCGCTCAAGAAAAGATCTATAAGATGCTGGTCGTAAATGAGCAGATTGTTTACGGAGAAAAACAAATACGGATTCGCATTCATATACATGAAAATTATATAGGAACAAGAAAAATCTTTGATTCTCGTTTGAAAAAGGGGAAGTGTATTTATTTTTTTGAGTAAGAGTAATAAGATTATTCCAATTATGATATTCGTAGAGATAGAATCGCAATAAATGCAAAGAGGGGGTATCCTGTATCCAACAGCGAAGGGGTTGAACCAAAAGTTCCAGATGGATGGGGTAGGGTATTAGTATATCTAACACATGATTTAAATGTACTAATTTATCCTCTAAAAAAGGAAATGTTGAATGAATTGATCGTAAATTATGAGATTTTGCTATTTCTTTCCCTTCTGGGGAAGCTACTAATCGTAGTGAAAATGGAATTTCCACAATGACTGCAAAACCCTCTGATATTTTTTTAGAATAAAAATTCTTCTTATGATCAACAAATTTATTTTGGTTAGAATCATTATCAAAATGAAAAAGAATCAAACGCTTCTGTTGATACATTTGAGTAATTAAACGTTTCGCAATTAGTGAACTGGATTTATTGTCATAACCTAAATTTTCGATAGGTTCATAAAGAACCGATCTATTTAACCCATGATCATGAGCGAGTGCATAAATATACTCCTGAAATAGAAGTGGATATAAGAAGTCTTGTTGTCGAGATCTATCTATTTGTAAATATCCTTGTAATTCTTCCATTGAAAATTAGATTTGAACCAAAGGCCGAAGGTTTCTTGGGGTATCATACATAGTGCGATACAGTCAAAACAAGGTATATAGTCAGAATAGGTACCTTGGAGGCATATAAGCTAATCAACGAATTCTCTTTTTCTTTTTTTCTATCCAATCGGTTTGTGTTCGTTATTAGGATAGAAAAATAGGTGGAAATCTTTTATTTTTGCAACCCGATCGCTCTTTTGACTTTAGAATAAATTCTGTTTATCAATATACCGCTTCTTTTACACATTCGTCTCCACTCTAAAAGAGTGATATAGTTAATAGTTAGGATTCATAAAAAAAAAATAGGGAATCCACTTATTATGATTATTAAGAGAGAGAACCCTTTCCCGCATCGGTACTAATTTATTTCTAACGTCTAATTAGATCGGGAAATCATTCGAATTAAGAATAGAAGCTCGTTGCTTTTTGTTTCCTATAATTGGAGCCTTAATGGCTCTATCCATTTATTCACTCGACCCATTATTTTTTTGTACCGCTCTAAGTATAAGACTTCAAACAAGATTTTGTACTGATCCGGTAAAGATGAAGTCCTCTTAGAGTTCTTCAATATCAATATATAATAATAATACGACATGCTGTTTTTTCCATTCGTTCCCTTTCAGGATCAGTCGTGGTCTTACAAACTCTACCAACGGTATGGACGAATTCGTTTCTTCATCCAAATGTGTAAAAGATTCTAGCCGCACTTAAAAGCCGAGTACTCTACCGTTGAGTTAGCAACCCGAATTTCTGTAGTTTTGGTGTGTAGATACGATCGGAATAAAAAAATAAAGAGATTGGCTTGCACGACCCCATAGATATGATATTTCTTGTGTCACATCAAATTAAACTAACCCATCTTTTGCATGGCATAAAGTAAAAAAAAAATCAAACATATTTATGGGTCGGAGATAAATAGATCTATTTATCCACAATCAAATTATATTTATTCAATACACTATTGTAAATATGAACGTTGAGAAAACAAAAGAAAATAAAGTGAAATAAAAAGGGACTTGTTTGTGTTGGATTGACACTACATAGACAATAAAAGAGTTCGGATGGATAAAAGAAATTAAGTAAAAGTTAAGAATAAGAAGAAAATCTCGAGTTTATCCAATATCCCTAAAGTTACAATAAAAAAGTAAGCTGAGCTTGCTTTTTTGCGGAGTCTCAACAAAAACCACCCAATTGAGGTGATAATAATTCAAAAATTTCATTTCGTTTAATTAATGCGTAATGCGAAGTTCTTTAAAAATTTCTGCCTTCTTTGAAATATCATAAACAGTTCCTGTAGGTTGAGCGCCCTTTTCAAGAAAATATAGAATAGCGGGAACATTTAAATAAGTTTGATTTTTTATCGGATCATAAAAACCCACTTTCCGAAGATCCCTTCCTTCTCTTCGGGATCGCACATCAATTGCAACGATTCGATAGATAGCTCATTGGGATAGATGTAAATGAACAATGCCCCCCTTAGAAACGTATAGGAGGTTTTCTCCTCGTACGGCTCAAGAAAGAATGATTCGAATTTATGTATATTATAATTATAACAAATAGATCCATAAAATCATTGGATATGATTTGATTCGTTTTTTCTTCGTCCCGCTTCCTCCCAAAAATCATTCGTACTTATAACTCAAGTTGGATAATTCTCAAAGAGTTAAAAGGAAACTCTTTAAGGCCCTAGCATTTCGTTTATTGAGTTGTCTCTAACCTCCTTTTTGTCTCATTTAGAATAGAATAATATTTTTGTTTAATTCCCTACCCACTGTTGAGACAATCTAAAATGGTGTTTTCTTGTTACGGGATCTTTTATCTTTGTTTTGAATCATTGGGTTTAGACATTACTTCGGTGATCTTTAATCGTCTCAAAACGGCAGCAACATACCTTTTGTGATTTCTTTCTCTCGAAGAATCATACGAATGGTCGATTCCCGTGCGATACACTTTAATTATCGAAATGAAATAGTTTTTTGAATTCCAACAAAATCTCCTGTTGGGCCTGAAACTTTTGTTGAAATTGGATCCTTTCAATTTCTCTATCGAAGATATACTTACGAAGTTGGAATAACTTATTGATTAACACTAACCCTAGATCCTTGCCTCTGAGAAATGAATCAATCATTTATTCTCGAGCTTCATTGTGTACTATTTACTTACAACCCAACTAAAACTAAATAGGGTTTTAGTAGAACAGACCAAATTATGTCGAGTCAAGAGCACCCTATATTCCTATAAAAAAATGATGGATGTAAAAATCCACAGCCGATCATGTCCTTCAAGTCGCACGTTGCTTTCTACCACATCGTTTTAAACGAAGTTTTACCATAACACTCCTCTCGTTTCATTTGGAACAGGTATGAAATTGATTCAATAGGGAATCATGAATAGTCATTGGCTCAATCAAAACATAGTAATCAATACTTTACTTTTTCCAAATGGTATAATTTATCCGGAGAAGTCTCAACGCGGATTCCTTTTTTTAATCCTATATTTTATGAATGAAACAAACAATACTCTTTTTAAGGATCAACAGAGAATTAGTACCCTATTTTTTACTTTAGAGATGGGTAATCCAGGGGCTTTTTCTTTACATTTCGATTCAGAATGCAGCATTGAAAATTGAAATAAATATAGGAGTTAAAGTTTATCTAAGTAAGTAACTTCAATTAATAGGAATATGAGCCAGACATGCATACGCTAAGCGGCCCATCCTTTTTTTTTTTTTTCATTTTATTATACATTGATCGCAAATAGATTTAGTTACATCTGCATGTCATTGGCACTCGATTCGATTTATGATAAAGAAAAGGAAGATATGATTCATCATTATAAATTCTAAATCAAAAAAAAAAATAAGGAATCACAGCGGATTCACCATTACACTCTTAAATATTAAATATTAAGAATATGAGATTGTTTAAAGAAAACAATCTTTAATTATGATAAAATCGGAATGCTCTGGGACGGAAGGATTCGAACCTCCGAGTCGCGGGACCAAAACCCGTTGCCTTACCGCTTGGCTACGCCCCATTTTTATTCAATACTAATAAACACTAATATCGGTATTGGTTATTCGTCAATTCCCACCCAAACATCTATGGAATCCATTAGATTGTTGCTAGGATTTAACGCACGTAGTTGTAAAATTAAACTCAATTTATTGATCATTACATAGAATTCAATTAAGATATTGTATGAAAGTATGATTCCTTCTATTTTCGTGCGAGAATTGAAGGATTTTTGATTGGGTGCGTAAAACAAGCAGGATTTTTTCTGTCCACTTTCCTAAATTTTCCCTTATATCGATAACTCAATCAAAATACAATTATCTCCAAGAATGAAATGTTTGTTATGCTTAATATCTTTAGTTTAATCTGTATCTGTCTTAATTCTGCCCTTCATTCGAGTGGTTTTTTCTTTGCTAAATTACCCGAGGCTTACGCTTTTTTCAATCCAATCGTAGATATTATGCCAGTCATACCGGTGCTCTTTTTGCTCTTAGCCCTTGTTTGGCAAGCTGCTGTAAGTTTTCGATAAGATCCTTAATACTGTCCTACAAATACTCAGGATTTATTCACTAAAAAAAGATTATACCAATTGATAAGATCAGATATTTCTTACATTATGAACCATCAATTCAAACATGGAATTTCTTGGTTGGATCGGGGCGATGAATCTGAATCCTCTCATTTCCTCATTTTGACCTTCAACTTCCAGTGAACAAGAAACTATTAGGGTCCCCCACAATAACTAATTGTGAGTATGAAAGAGAATTTTGATACCGGAAGAATCTTATTATTATTAGAATTAGAAATGAATTTCTACAAATTATTTCTTTATCTCTAAACCATTTCATTTTTTGGTTTGGTGTAAAAATAGAATATGTGGTATAAAAATTGATAATCTATTCCCTTTATTCCCCAAAAAATGATCTTATCTTGGAGATTGTGTAATGCTTACTCTCAAACTCTTCGTTTACACAGTAGTGATTTTCTTTGTTTCTCTCTTTATCTTTGGATTCCTATCTAATGATCCAGGGCGTAATCCTGGGCGTGAGGAATAAAAAAAAGAAAGGATTTTCTCGTTGTTTGATTTATTAATTTGAATTTTCTTATGATTTTCTCTATTCCAGATATCGAATATTGAACTATGATAAAATAAAGAAGGTCTCGAGGTTTTTTGAATTCGAAAGAAAAGATCAAGTCATCAGAAGGAACGGAAAGAGAGGGATTCGAACCCTCGGTACGAAGAACCCGTACAACGGATTAGCAATCCGCCGCTTTAGTCCACTCAGCCATCTCTCCCAATTGAAAAAGGATAATTACTATGTTACCCATGAAGTAAAGTAAAGAAAAACTTTTTCTTTACTTTCGATATATTATATACAATAAAAAATTTTATCCGTTTATCGGCAATTCAATTCTAATTCCGTTTAGATACGAGAATATCTCCAATAGAAAAAAAAAAAGAGTTAAAGAAAACCTTTTTGATTTCATCTGAAAGGTTCGTCCTTTCTTTTATTCCCCTGCCTGGCCTGGTCAGTACCGAGCCAGGCCATTTCTCGTTTTGCTCTACTAAATCATTGAGTAAGGGATTTCTCTTGAATTTGAAAACAAAAATACTTGTTATTGAAGCAAGAACCTTAAGAACAGGGGCTATTTTAATGTCTTATGCTTCTGATTCTTTACTTTTCCTTTTATTTTCTCGGTTTGGAAGAAAAAATCGCTCTATGGAGTGGATTCTTGCAAAATTTCTTGTTATGCAATAGTTCTATCGGAACAAGCCTGCTATCCCCCAACACAAGAAGGACCTCATTATTTCAACAGGCCCCTACCTCATTAAGTTTCCCCAGTAAAACACCTGAGCACTCTAATTTTCAATTAAAAGGATTTTGTCCTTTCCTTTTTTTTATTAAATTTTTTACATATAGTAATGCTCTTGTTCGACAAATGGTCCATTTATATACAATAATCACAATGTTGCGGGTATAGTTTAGTGGTAAAAGTGTGATTCGTTCTATTAACAACTTAAATAGTTAAGGGGTCTTTCGGTTTTATTAATATTCCGTTCCGATTAAAAACTTTATTTCTTAGAAAGGATTTAATCCTTTACCTCTCAATAACCCATTTGAGGAAGAATATCCATTTTCGTGATTTGTACCCAAGGGTCAATTATCAATTTGAACATTGGAGTATGGAATCACGAAGCATAATTGTTTTTTGAGTTGTATCAATACTTACAATTTAATGAGTATGAATAAAGAATCCATGGAGGAAGATACAAAAGTGTACTTCTAATCGTAACTAGATCTTCAATTTTTTGTCGAGGTTGAAGCGAAATAGCTATTAAACGATGGCTTTGGTTTACTAAAGCCATCGACATATTATATTGTTTCAGCTCGGGTGGAAACAAAATTTTCTTTCCTCAAGATTCAAGCAAGTAGAAATAGAGAACGAAGTAACTAGAAGGATTTTTAAAAATTCCCCTCTTCTATAGGGATCATCTAGAAAGCGAGTTGTTTTGGATGCATTCATACAGAAAAGCGGACATAGATGTTATGCGTCGAATTTTTTTATTTCGTTTATGGCTTAGATTTTGGAATCCATCCATCTTCCATACCATCTTCCATAAAGGAGCCGAATGAAATCAAAGTTTCATGTTCGGTTTTGAATTAGAGACGTTAAAAATGATGAATTGACGTCGACTATAACCCCTAGCCTTCCAAGCTAACGATGCGGGTTCGATTCCCGCTACCCGCTCCATATTAATTATGATAATGATGCGTATATCCTTAATGTGAAGAAATGTAAATACGCATCTTTTCTTTATTCCCTAATATTTCTCAGATACAATCTGATTTTTTTCCAAATATTAAGATAGAGATAGGAAAGGGAAACAAATTCGTAAAGAAAAAAAAATTGGATTGGAAATAAAAGCGTCCATTGTCTAATGGATAGGACATAGGTCTTCTAAACCTTTGGTATAGGTTCAAATCCTATTGGACGCAATTTTTTTCATACACATATCTATTTTATATTTCTAATTTTTAACGATTTGAATGAGGGACCCTTATCAATGACCCCCCTTGTAGTAGGCCCTAGTAATACGACTAAAAATTTCTTTATGTTTGTTCCTGAAGTATAAACCGCTCCAGCTGTTCCTGAATAGCTTCCTTCAAAAGTACTTCTGCCGCTTCAGTTAATGTCTTGGTAGAAGAT